CTTTCCGGAGAATTAGATGGTCTTCCTGAGCAGGCCTTTTATTTAGTAGGTAATATCGATGAAGCTACCGCGAAGGCTATGAACTTAGAAATGGAGAGCAATTTGAAGAAATGACTTTAAATCTTTGTGTACTGACCCCTAATCGAATTATTTGGGATTCAGAAGTGAAAGAAATCATTTTATCTACAAATAGTGGTCAAATTGGCGTATTACCAAATCATGCTCCTATTGCTACAGCTGTAGATATAGGGATTTTGAGAATACGCCTTAAGGACCAATGGTTAACGATCGCTCTGATGAGCGGTTTTGCTAGAATAGGCAATAATGAGATCACTGTTTTAGTAAATGATGCGGAAAAGGGTAGTGATATTGATTCACAAGAAGCTCAGCAAACTCTTGAAATAGCAGAAGCTAATTTGAAAAAGGCTGAAGGAAAGAGACAAATAATTGAGGCAAATCTAGCTCTTCGACGAGCTAGGACAAGAGTCGAGGCTGTCAATGCAATTTCATAACTAGTTGGTGCGTTCAAATAATCAAAAGAGGTTCTGTTTCTAAACCCTATTTTGATTGGATTCACTCGACATAATCCAATCAAGCAGAATCCAATTTAGATACAACGCAATTCAAAAATGAAATAAATAAAAAATCTATAAAAATAAGGGTGGGACAAAAAACTTATTAGATACCGTTGACTCCGGTATCTAATAAGTTCTACCTACTATTGGATTTGAACCAATGACTCCCGCCGTATGAAAGCGATACTCTAACCACTGAGTTAAGTAGGTCACTTATTATCCTAAAGAGAACCAAATGGAACCCATCCTATCGATGGATTATAAATATCATATTCCTTATAAGCAACAATAATCGAACCAATACCACTCAAAAATTTCGGATGTTGGATCATAGAATATTGATCTTGACAACAAATTATATACATGATAAAATATGCATCACAAGCACTAAGGGCTATAGCTCAGTTGGTAGAGCACCTCGTTTACACGCGCGCCAATGTTTTTCAGGGGAATCCACCATACAATCCAAAAAATGGATCTTATTGAGAAATCGATGTCTTACTCCATAATAACTTTAAGAGAAAAGAGAACAATAGCCTGACGAGAGATTCGGTCCTATTTGAGTGCCCTTTGTAGGTACCAAACAGGCTCCGCCTTGAGATATTGATAAGGTGAATAGCAGTATATTCAATGCTAGGCATAATGAGTATAAGGCCCTCAAAAAATCTCTTTTCGTCCTATGAACTTGAAGGTGTATGAAGTTTCATATTGGATTTTTTAAGCCGAACGATAGAGACTTCATTTAACTTAAAATTCTAGGCCAAAGGCAGACCTACGTCAAAATAACTTCACCTTTGAAACACTTTGGTAGTGCTCTGAATTAGAATCCCAAATAATGAATCAGAGCACATGGAGCCATCTCCTTATCTTATTTTTCTGTCAAGAAAAAATATGGCAGATTGGCTGATATTTCTATCAGTTAATGAAAGAGCCCAATGCAAAAAAAAATGCATGTTGGGTCTTTGAAACAGTTCAGATCATTTTGATAATAATAAGTTTGATCTGTTTTACCGAGAAGGTCTACGGTTCGAGTCCGTATAGCCCTAGAGCCCTATAAAAAAAATGAATAAAATTCCAAATTTTCATTTGAAATAAAAAATTGTATAATTTTGATTTCTTCATTCTTGTTTGTTGCTTATAACTGACCGGTTGGTTCATCGAAACAAAATTTGTCCTAGAAACTCACTCACGGGAATCATTTAAAGCAGAACAGAAAACCGAAAAAACATATCATATTTCAAGGAATCGAATCGATCTTTTTCCAAACAAACCAACCCTTCGTCATTAATTGTCGAAGGGAAATTCCATATGCATTTTTCTGCCCACAATCAAGGGGTTAAGCTAGCGATACTCCTTTTCTTTGGTATACCTTACCAAGACCCGGCGAAGCACACCAAAACAAGGGGGGGTGGTCTTCTTTTTCTGTATTCAATCAAGAGAAAACCCCACCCCATCCAGATCTGATAAACGGAATATACCAACACTAAGATATTCGAAATCCCCAGATACCTACCCATTCTCTTACATTTGAATACTTGTTCTATTCTAAATTACTAAGAAAAAACTTTCGACTCTATTCCTAAAAAATCCAAATTCCGAACTCGCATTTTTATAAAGAAAATTCAAATAATCAAAAGAATATCAAAAGAATAATAAATTCAAAAATTTTAAACACAAAATAAGAATTCTATTTGCTTTCTTTAGGCTTTAGGAAGAATCCTAGGCAAAAACAAGAAAATTTGTCTAAGTATAACATCTAGAGTTATACTAACTAAAGCAATTAAAGAAAATTGAACTAAAAAAATTAAGTAGACTGGAAATAGGATCCCGATCAAGTCAGTCGATAAATCTTGAAATGAGATATGCCCTGCAATAATCAAAGGAAACTAGATGGTTTGGTCAAAATAAATTGTTGTTTTGACTAA